TATGTATTACCATTTTATATTACAATAAAAAAAAAGGATTTTCAATGCGAGATCTAAAAACATATCTTTCCGTGGCACCGGTATTAAGTACTATATGGTTCGGGTCTTTAGCAGGTCTATTGATAGAGATTAATCGTTTTTTCCCAGATGCGTTGACATTCCCCTTTTTTTGATTCTAGTTATTGATACGGTACCAAATAACGGAGATTAGAGATACAAGTAAATATTTGTGACTAATCCTTTGCCCCCTTTTTCTCTTTTTTCCCTTTTAGAATAAGAGGGAGGAAAGAGAAAAAAGAAAAAGTGTATTCAACAGCTTCGAGACTTGGGTTCAAGTTTGAATTAAATAAATTTTTCAATTCAAAAATTAACTAGGGATGGAGGTAGAATAAACAGGGTGGGGCCTAGATCTAGGACAAGACTCTTATACAAAGTACTTAAATGGAAATGAAATACTGTGATTTGAATTTGAAATAAAGTTTAGAAATTTTTTTAGTATATTGATTGCAGCGAAATTTTTCATAATTGGATTTAAAGTTAATAACTTCTATTTATCCTTCCTTCCTTCTTCTTCGTTTCGGATCGAAAATAGAAGAGTTGAGTAAATCAAAAATCCAAAGGGGGTTCATGGCCAAGGGGAAAGATGTCCGAATAACGGTTATTTTGGAATGTACCGGTTGTGTTCGAAACGGTGTTAATAAGGTATCAACGGGTATTTCCAGATATATTACTGAAAAGAATCGTCACAACACGCCTAATCGATTGGAATTGATAAAATTCTGTCCATTTTGTTACAAACATATGATTCATGGGGAGATAAAGAAATAGATCGAATCGAGCACATGTATGTAACCCTTCCAAGGAAGGGTAAAAATGACATTCTATATAGAACATAGTTAAATATTATATATATATAACATAATTAAATATAAACAAACCAAATCCTATTTATTATAATTCATTTTAGATCCGACCGAAATAGGATTTTCGGGATAAGGAATAAACTAAACAAACCATGGATAAATCCAAGCGGCCTTTTCTTAAATCCAAGCGATCTTTTCGTAGGCGTTTGCCCCCGATTCAATCGGGGGATCGAATTGATTATAGAAACATGAGTTTAATTAGTCGATTTATTAGCGAACAAGGAAAAATATTATCTAGACGGGTGAATAGATTAACCTTGAAACAACAACGATTAATTACTATTGCTATAAAACAAGCTCGTATTTTATCTTTGTTACCTTTTCTTAATAATGAGAAACAGTTTGAAAGAACCGAGTCGACCACCAGAACTGCGGGTCTTGGAGCCAGAAATAAATAGGCTTACTCTTTCTTCACTTGACTAAAAAAAGTAAAATCCGAACTCAAACGCAGATTGATGTTTTGTTCGAAAAATCTGAAAAATATAGATTGAATTATCGTGTCGTAAGAAAAAAAAGAATCGGGCAAGAATAAAGATTTTTTTTGAGTGTGTTCATTCAGTTTTACTATTTTTTTATCATATTTTTTTACTTTACCCTCCCGGAGTTCATTCTCCGGGGAACTCCGTTTAAATTATTCCGGTGGATTCTTTCCAATCTACTTCTTTTATGATCTCATTGGAAATAATATAAAGACAATTTTTATTTGATATAGCTATTTGTGCAAGTATTTTACGATTAAGAAGCACCTGTTTCTTATATAGGTCGTGTATTAATCTACTATAACTATAGGATACCCCTATTTCACGAATTACTGCGTTTATTCGAGTGATCCACAAACGACGAAAATTTCTCTTTTGCTTATCCCTATCCCGATGCGACGAAACCAAAGCTCTTATTTTCTGTTGAGTAATTGTTCGAGTAAGTCTTGAATGAGCCCCTCGAAAGCTTGATGCAAATAAACGAATTTTTGTTCTACGTCTCCGAGCTATATTTCCCCGTCTAATTCTGGTCATTGAATAAATGAAACTTTGACGAATAACTAATAGATTTCCTTTCTTTCAGTTATTCTTTTTCCCTTTCCTAGCCTATTAATAACAAAGCTTTTTTCCAATGTATAAACTAAAAATTCCAATGACTTTGGCTACTATAACCTTCCCGACCGCTATTTTTATTTTTTCTAGACATTTCATTTCGAAAAAAGAAATTTCATTTTACTAGGTATCAAAATATAATAAATAAAAAAATATAAATGGATAAAGAAATAGTGGCTTCCTTCGTTTATATGGTTACTTCTTAAACGGTGAGGTTTTCTCTATACACCGGAGCCTTTACTTCATTTAATCAATGTTATTGGTAACTTGTATAGTTCACATTCTTTGGCTCTACCCATGAATTATCCAGTAATAGGTCTTTCACGATTAGATCTACTTACACAGTAACGGTATTTAATTATGAAAGTTGGCTGGGTAGCTAACCCTGTTAGTCCGTTCTTGCAAGAGGGGCCTAAGTTTTATGTTTTTATTTTTAAGTAGGATTTTCTCCGCTTAAAGGATAACCATTTGCTACCAATGGAGAATTGCTTCTCATCTTAAATTGAGGTGATTGGATTTGCACCAATGGAAACCATAAATTTCATACACAATAGAATGGGTAGATTCTTTTTTTTATACTGAATTGAACGGACTTCTTTTTCTATTCTATCCTATTCCCCGGTACTGATCATTGATACTAGAAAGGGTTTTCTTTATCCCAGCTCATGATCTGAACGAGTCGCACATACACCCTAGTACATGTTCCTCGACGCTGAGGGCATCCCCGAAGCGCGGGGGATTTTGTGACATTTCTGATTGGCTGTCTTGTATTTCTAATAAGTTGTTTAATAGTTGGCATGTTGAATCATATCATATAAATAATGGGCTGGTTTAGATCGATCCTAACCTGATGATTTTTAATTACTTCTATTTAATTTTATAGTAAATTTAGCAAAAATATAAAATAGGAAATCGAGAATTTGCGCGAAAAAAATCCGGGCTTTTCACTCAACCACCGCTACAACATCAACAATTCCATAAGCTTGGGCTTCTGTTGCTGACATAAAAACATCTCTTTCCATGTCTTCCGAGACAACCCATAAGGGTTTGTCCGTTCTTTGTACATAAACCCTTGTGAGGGTTTCACGCAGTTTTAGCAGCTCTTCCGCTTCCAGGATAAATTCTCCCGTTTGTGCCTCATAAAAAGAACTAGCAGGTTGATGAATCATTACCCTGATGGTATAACAAAAGAGGGGTTCCTCTATTTTGCATGATGAATAGAAAAGAAAGATAAAGAATAAAATAATAAAGAAAAAAAAGATAGAATTGAACAACCACAACCGTACGGGCATCTTTTATGCATTGCATACGGCTATATAATAAAATTGACCTTTACCTTCCATCAAAGAAAAAAATAGGATCTATCAGACCCAGATCGGTAAATGATCAAATTACCACCCTTCCTTTCGTAGGAGTTCAAAAATACTATGATGGTTCCGTTGCTTTATATATATTAATTATTAATATATTAATATTTGGTTTGTCTGTGTTTCAGCAATCCCAAAGTTGCTTTTTGTAAAATTAAGGAAAAAAAAATAATCTTTTTTTTTTTTTTATTTTCGAACTCTTTCAGAACACAACTAAGCCCCCGGTGTGAAAATAAAAAAGTTTGTAACGCTGAACCGGAATCTCCAATATAAAAAACAGGAAATACCTTTTATCTCATACTACTCTCTCGATACATAATCAAATGTTTTGAAAAAACAATAAAAATTGTTTTATTTTGATATCGAATTCAAAGTGCCATGCTATTATTACTTATTATTCATATGGCGAAGGCATAGTCTTATTTTTTTCTCTCAAATAAAAACCTCATTGGCGCCGAGCGTGAGGGAATGCTAGACGTTTGGTAATTTCTCCTCCGGCCAAGATAAAAGATCCCATTGAAGCGGCTAATCCCATGCATATTGTCTGTACATCTGGTCGCACAAATTGCATTGTATCATAAATAGCCACTCCAGGGATAACCCATCCGCCGGGAGAGTTTATAAACAAATAGAGATCTTTGGTATCATTCTCTATACTGAGATATACCATAAGACCAATAAGTTGGTTCGAGATCTCACTATCAACCTCTTGTCCTAAAAAAAGTAATCTTTCTCGATAAAGTCGGTTGATTAGGGTAAAATTATATCCCTTACGAACCGTACAGGCGCCTTTTGGTGCATACGGTTCAACAAAAAATTGCAAAAAAAAAAGAATCAATGTGCAGATTCCAATCCTCTTTCTTTTTTTATATTCGTAGAAGGCTCTTTCTGACTTCTAACGAAAGGACTTTTATTCGATTTTTCAAAAAAGACAGGTTTTTGCTCCTTTTCGTATAATATTCTTGTACTATAAAAATAATAGAAAAGAAAAAAAAAAAAAGAAGTCACTAAACTTACCGAATTAACTTCTTATTGATATATTGTTTCATCGAGATCTAATCCAAATCACAATGTCGTTTTCTTGTTCCTGAATGGGCCCTGTTAATCTTTTTAGGTTTATGCTCTACTCCGGGTAAAGATACGCCCGATTTTTATTTGTACATACAGGACAAATGATTCCATTACCACTTCTTTTTGTTATGACTTCCCCCCTTTTTTTCAATTTTTATGCCTTCCGCCGAAAATTTGATTTATTCATGCATATTAATATTACTCGATTGATTAAGAGTTTGAGAGGGCTTCTCTTTACAAAAAGAAATCGTTTATGATACAAATAGTAATCATAGATCTATTTCAAATTGGGCTTTTTCTAAACGGAGCCTGGATACTTAAGTTTTTTAGTTCCACTAAGCCAACCATAAATTATTCTAATTATAATAGTAATCTGAATTCCCCCAAAAATGGATCTAATTGCACTTCACGCTCCAAATTTTTGATGATTCAATTAATCTTTCTTGGGCGAAACAGAGGATATCTCGATCGGGGAAGATAACGGGGAAATCCCGTATGACCCAATATATCTGACAAGTCGCACTATACGTCAACCCAGGATGCATCCT